TCGAAAATTCTTTTCCAGTTTTAGATCTCTCAACCCCTTACCCCGAAGATTGATTAAAAATTCATAAATCATCCCGTGGATTTTTCTATTTGATTGTATAGTGTATACCTGGTGTGCACACAACACAAAATAAAATGGACGGTTATTCTATTTTCATAATAGAATGATTATTCGATTCTTTTTGCTTGTTTGAGCATAATTCAATCAAAACTTCTTGAATTAGCTTAATCTCTAGGACAAATTCTTTGATTCTTCAATTTCGATGGAATCGGAATAGTCCCTTCATTCTTATACTACTACATTTGTATGAAATCAAACAAACCGGATTCAAATATTTCTTATTATTGATTCCTACCCAAAAGAAAGAATTTGAGTAAAAGATCATATCTTTTTATTTAATGAGTTTTTTTAATGAGTCTGTTTTTATGTTATTTCGTACTGTGCAATTCCTCTGTTTGTGGGATCGTTTTCTCACGAGAGGTAATGAAAAGAATTATAAAATGGATTGCTATCTATGCCTAGATCAAGGATAAATGGAAATTTTATTGATAAGACCTTTTCAATTGTAGCCAATATCTTATTACGAATAATTCCGACAACTTCAGGAGAAAAAGAGGCATTTACCTATTACAGAGATGGTGCGATTTGATTATTATTTTTTTTTTTTCTTATCTTTTCTATTTTATTTACCGCCTTCAGTCTTAGAAAAAAGACAAAGACACCTGATTCGGGATATAAAATAAAAGAAAGTTTTTGAAATAAATCTACGCTTTTTGAAGGTGAAGTTTGTAAAAAAAAACAATTCCTTCTGTCGTGTATCCCCGATTAATGCAGCCTCAGATGCTTCAATTGCCGATTCTAGTATTGAGCGAAAGGTTACACCTATCTATGGGTTATGTATTGCAGGTCAACCCTGCTCCAATTAGTACCAATAGGCGGCATAGGGGAAGAAGCACTACGCCTAGGAATCAACAACACAAAAACTTTGTTATAAATTCTCCCCTTTCCTTATCGAGATCGGAACTAAGAAGAATGGTTGGGCCAACAAACATCCATCTCGTTCGTATTTTTGATACCCGTATAACCATCGAAGACTGTTGAAGTGACGAATTCCTGGAAATTAAGGGGCGTGAGGGACAAAGAAATTGTTGAAGTTACCATTTTTTTATTTATCTAGTATCAACACGTTTGATGTTAAGAAAAGATCTTTTGCAGGAAGGTTGGCTAGAGATTTCTTGTAAAAACACTAGCCCCGTTCAGTCAATAAGGAGAATATTTCAATCTTTTTTGATTCCATCTATTATTCTCATTATGCACATAAGGGAGGAGCCGTATGAGGTGGAAATCTCACGTACGGTTCTGGAACGGAGATTCTTTGAATCGAACGACGACCGTAACGGATGTCGGCTCAATCCGAAGGAAATTATGCCGAAGCTTTACAGAATTATTATGAAGCTATGCGACTAGAAATTGATCCCTATGATCGAAGCTATATACTCTATAACATAGGCCTTATCCACACAAGTAACGGAGAACATACGAAAGCCTTGGAATATTATTTTCGGGCACTAGAACGAAACCCGTTCTTACCACAAGCTTTTAATAATATGGCTGTGATCTGTCATTACGTGCGACTATCTCCACTATAGAAAGAAAAAAGGAAAGAGAAAAGAGTGAATCCGCTATAAATACTAGAAAAAATGAGTAGAAAAGGGCTTTCTACATATGCATCGTCCAAAAAACGATTTTTATCAGCTGTAGCAAAGAAAGGAACTTCTTCATAGAAGTCGAAGTATGAAGAAATAGATATGCCTAGATACTTTATTCTATGGATAAAGGATCTAATTGATAGAGAAAGCACCGTAAAGATCAATTAGTGAGGTTTTGGGCCGATACAATAAGAACTGCTTACTTACTTATATTATATTATGATAAAAAATTATGATATAAGATAAAAGTTAGGAATCAACTTATGTAATAAAGCTGATCCCCTAAGGGATTGAGCAGCGGTGTAGCATCAGATCCCAAAGATAGTAAGTCTTTTTTTCTTTATTATGAAGAAAAGTCTTTTTCGAAAATTCTATATTCATTTCTCTATGAAACCGAGATAGTTAACTTTCAGAAAATTCTAGCGAGAGTGGAAATGCTTATGCTTTATTCTTTTGAAAGTGGGAGAAAAGATAAAACTAAAAAAAATGATTAGTAATCAATATTCAAGTTTGAAACTCATGTAATTAACCTCTTTTAGTTACCCCGAGAAAAAATGGGGCACCGCAAGAATTGAATGCTGAGCCGTATGAGGTAGGAAACTCTCAAGTACGGTTCTAAGGGAAGGAATTGACCCACCTATTCCGACCGAGGAGAACAGGCCATTCGACAGGGCGATTCTGAAATTGCGGAGGCTTGGTTCGATCAAGCCGCTGAGTATTGGAAACAAGCTATAGCGCTTACGCCTGGTAATTATATTGAAGCGCAAAATTGGTTGAAGATCACGAGACGT